CTTGATTAATCGCCCTTTGTTGTTCAAACCGAAGAGTTTCCTTGTTGTTATTTTCTTGTTGTTCCAAAGTCGTATAAATGGAATTAATCAAATTCAATTTGTCCCGTTCTATCGCAGAGTATTCATTCACTCGATACTGATCTGCGTCTATTTCTACTTTACGTAAGCGAGCCCGGGCTTTTTCCAACTGTTCAATGGCTCCCTCGCGTAATTCTTCTGAATTTCGAATAGTATTCAAGATTCGCTGCTTTCGATTATCTAATAAATCACTTAATGAAAGTAGATTATTTCCATTCCTTTCAAAATTTCCATGATCCCTTCCCGAACCAAACATGAATCTTTCGATTCATTTGGCTCTCACGCTCAATTACTTCAATTACGTATTTTGTATGGTAAATTCATATATCTTTTTTTGAATGTAATGAGCCTATCCTCTATTCTCTCGTCATATTCAAAAAGAAAAAATGAATCACGAATCCAAGACAAAAAGATTCGGCGGACTCTTCTGACCAAACAAAAACTATGTAATTGTCAGCAAAGTTGTTTAGTTTTCTTTTTGCAATCCAAAAACGGTTTCTTACTTTAAGACACAATAATAGATAGGTTGTCCATTCAGCATTGTCTAAAAAGGGAATCAAATCCAATAAGTAGTTTCAATCAGTTTATCGATATGAGTGTTCTATAGCAATAAAATGATTTTTTTTGAAGCCATCTCTATATTAACATATATATACTAACAGAGGGGTAGAAAGAATACCAAGCTGCGTCTGGACTTCAAATGATTTAGCTTTAACCATGTTACTGATTCCAATTATTAGGTGATAGAGAATCGAAGTCTATTGACCAATGAATTACGAAATGCTATGGTTCTTCCCTATGATTTCTGAATTGATTTCATTTATTTAGAAGGAATTCGCAAGCTCATGCACCTTTCGTTCCTAGTTATAACGGAAAAAGTACAGCTGGTTGGATCCAGCCTATTCTTGAAAGAAACAACTCGCACACACTCCCTTTCCAAAAAAGATCAATACCCCAATCACTACACTTAGATTTATTGGATTTGTTGCTAAAATATCGGTATTAAACCCGAAACTCCCGGCGAATGGCCAGTGGCCTAAAGAAAGGAAAGCATCGGTTACATTTTTCATATGATCTCCTCTTATAGATAGATTCAAAAATCGAACAGAAGTCTTTTTGTATCACTTTGTATCACTTCGCCCCCTTTCTATGGGCGGATCTTGGTTGGGTACTGACGCAATTAATCAAGAGGATAATTATTCTTATTTTCTCATTTCTTCCTATTTAGAAATCGACTCGAAAATCGATTTGATTTTCGAAGAAATTCTGAATTCCCCGCTGCAACCCTTCCTAAAAAGGGCCTTCTTGGACTACAAAGGGGAAGGCTGAAAGCGAGTCGGCATGCTAATTCCTCATCCGCAAATCAGCCCTTCCCGTGGGTTATTTTTTCAACGAATGAGGAATTGTAAGAATGAAATCTTGCTAGAATTTGAAAAAGCAAAGCAGAAGGAAAAGGCAATCCAAAATGAAAAAAAGGTTTTCATATTTCTAAGATTAAACAAAAGGATTCGCAAATAAAAGTGCTAATGCGACAACCAGGCCATAAATTGTTAAAGCTTCCATAAAAGCTAGGCTAAGTAACAAAGTACCTCGTATTTTCCCCTCCGCCTCCGGCTGTCTTGCGATACCTTCTACCGCTTGGCCCGCAGCAGTACCTTGACCAACTCCAGGTCCAATAGAAGCAAGCCCTACAGCCAATCCAGCAGCAATAACGGAAGCGGCAGAAATCAGTGGATTCATGATAAGTTCCTCGTCCCAAAAAAAGAAATGGTTAATGATACACTCACCCAATGAATTATGATTTAATTCTTCCCTCGCTACGATTCATCCAGTCGAAATAACTACGAACTTCGCATAGGAGACTCTCCGCATAAATTCACATTTGGAGGTCAAATTAGATCGATCGTTAATTCCTATTGAACTAGCTAATATACCATATACATGTATTTCTTTCCTAATGGAAACCAACCCTTCATCCATCTTAGAGTCAATCGGATTTGAGAATCATTCGTTGAAACAGCCACAAAAGTTGCCTTAGCGCCATTCAATTCGATCCCCTCTTCGCATTTTTTATTTTTGAGAAATTCCGTTTTTGTAAATTCTTCTTTCCCGCTCTTTATCAGGATCCTGCATGGATCCAATCAAAAAGGACAAATTGATTAGTCCATACTCATTGCGTAAAAAGTGATTGATCAAAGTTCATTCCATTTAGTATTTATGAAAAATTTTTTGGCCCCTCATTGAATCAAATCAATTGAAAAGGAAATAATTCTAGTTGACGATTGGGATTGGTCAACCCATAGAAAAATATTCATTGAAGGGAGATATCGATATAAGTGGACCAAAGGCGAATTTTTGGCAAAAGATCTTTTCGATCTCGTTCCTTTTTTTTTACAATTCTCGGTTCAATAGCCTAATCTTTTTTGCTATTACTCTAAATCGTATATAGTGTAGGTATAGATATTGTTTTTTCGAAGTCGATTAGTTTGAGTCGCGCCTATATTTCCTTCGTCGAAGCGAAAAAAAGACTTTTTCGAAAACTAGTCAATGGTGGCCCTCCATGGATTCACCTATATAAGCCGCGGCTAAAGTTGCAAAAATAAGAGCTTGGATACCACTTGTAAATAATCCAAGGAACATGACAGGGATAGGAACCACTAAAGGTACTAACGAAACAAGAACAACAACTACTAATTCATCAGCTAATATATTTCCAAACAGGCGAAAACTAAGTGATAAGGGCTTTGTGAAATCTTCTAAGATGTTAATAGGTAAAAGGATTGGAGTTGGTTGAATATATTTCCCGAAATAAGCTAACCCTTTTTTAGTAAGACCCGCATAGAAATATGCCACTGACGTGAGTAAAGCCAAAGCAACCGTAGTATTTATATCATTCGTGGGTGCGGCTAACTCCCCGTGAGGTAATTGTATGATTTTCCAAGGTAAAAGAGCGCCCGACCAATTAGAAACAAAAATAAAGAGAAACATAGTTCCAATAAAAGGAACCCAAGGGCCGTATTCTTCTCCAATTTGAGTTTGACTCACATCTCGAATGAATTCAAGGACATATTCGAAGAAATTCTGAACGCCGGTCGGAATGGTTTGTGGTTTCCGAACAGCTAGCGCAGCGGAACCTAATAAGATAGCAATTACAACCCACGAAGTAATCAGTACTTGGCCGTGAACTTGGAAACCCCCGATTTTCCAATAGAAATGTTGACCTACTTCCACACCGGATAGCTCGTATAACCCTTTTAGTATGTTGGTGGAACCTGATAAAAGATTCATATTGCTCTCTGACAAAAAGAAAACTTTAAACGCAATTATTTTGATTCAACCATCTTTTTCTTGACTTAACTACTTGAATCGTATATTTGGAATACCAACTAATCACACTCTATAGCCCAGTTCTTTTTATCTCGTTTTTGAGATTCAGAAATAGTAAGCGATTCGATAAATCTATGAGGGTTCCGAACCGACATAAGTTCTTTTTATTCTTATTAATTACGGATTTCTTAGAGACTCAGAACGGCCCTCACGAATTGCAAATACTAATTTGTTAAGAATAAATCGGAGGGAAGAGATAGAATCATCATTCGCTGGAATCGAAATATCGGCGAGATTGGGGTCACAATTTGTATCGATTAAACAAATTGTTGGAATTCCTAAAGTGATACATTCCCGAAGGGCCGTATATTCTTCGTGCTGATCAACAACGATTACAATATCGGGTAAGTCTGTCATATATTTAATCCCGCCAAGATATCTTTGCAAGTGAGATAATTGTCTTTTCAAGATGGCCGCATCTCGTTTCGGAAGACGATCCAATCTTCCTGTTTTTTGTTTGGTTCTCAAGTCTCTAAACTTCTGAAGTCTCGTTTCTGTAGTCGACCAATTCGTTAACATCCCGCTGAGCCATTTTTTATTAACATAATGACACCGAGCCCTTATTGCAGCCCGTAATACTGAATCAGCTGCTTTTTTTTTAGTGCCAACAATTAAGAATTGTTTTTTCCTACGGGCTGCATCAAAAACCAAATCACAAGTTTCTGATAAAAAACGAGCAGTTTTAATAAGATTTGTAATATGCCTACCTTTACGCTTTGCAGAGATATAAGGTGCCATTTTAGGATTCCATTTTCGAATATCATGGCCAAAATGAACTCCCGCTTCCATCATCTCTTCCAAATTTATGTTCCAATATCTTCTTGTCATTTCTCCCCATACTCCTCCCTCTTTTTGTTTTTTGAAAAAAAAATAAAAAGAGACGAGGTACCCTGAAAAAAAAAATTGTTCCGATGGAACCTTCCCTTCTACCAGAGATTGGCCCGAAAGACAGGGCCAAGCCATTCTTCTTTTCTATTCATTATTATTTTGATTACTCTTACCAAATCAAATGACTGGATCAAATCCAAATATAGATCCTTTTAAAATCAAAAGGATGAATCTGCTCTTAGGAATTATTAAATACTAGAAATGATTGTTCTGATGTATCGTGGAAATTCTTTGAAAGGAAAGAATCAAATAAGGTTTTGTGGTGAAATAAAATATCTCTCATTTCCCCCTGGAATAGATTCTTCTCTTTTATTTCCAAGGGAAGATGCTTATATTGCCTTGGAGGGTGCACTAATCCTTTGCCTTTGAATCCAGTACCAACTGGTATCATTCCCCCCAGAACAACGTTCTCTTTCAGGCCTTTCAACCAATCGATACGACCCCGGAGAGCCGCTTTTGCTAAAACTCGAGCAGTTTCCTGAAAACTCGCTTCAGATATGAAACTTTGAGTATTCAGAGACGCTCTAGTTATTCCCAATAAGACAGCTCGGTAACAGATCGCTTCTTCCAAAGCGCGTCCCATTCGTTCCGCTCGCAACAATCCAACGAGTTCTCCGGGTAAAAAAACATTAGACAGTCCGTCTTCTGAAACCAACACTTTGGAGGTTATTTGACGGACAATAATTTCAATATGCCTATTATGTATCTGCACGCCCTGGGATCGATAAACCTTTTGGATCTTATTAACTAAAGAGATACGACTTTGCACTATAGTTAGCTCAGCACCAATCAAGAATCCCCAAGGAATTCCAAGAATTCTTATTAGACATTTGTTCCAACCCTCCACCCTCTTTTTGAGATTCATTGATATTGAAGCAATTGAACGCACTTCTAACACCTGTTCCACTTTTGGAAGACCTTGCGTTATATCACCAGATCTTGATTTTTCATAGATAAATGTAACTAATGTATCTCCTTTAGAAAGCATTTTCCCATAATGACCATGCACAGTTGCCCCGGGGGTAGCCAAAAAGGGCTTAGCCGATCGTATTATTACAGAGTCAACTTGAACAATTAGAACTTGACCCGATTTTAGATGCGGTCCTTTTTTGGCTATCCGTACATTTTCACAAATAAACTGCCCAAGACTAATGATTGTAGATGACTTTTCACAACAAGTGTAATGCAAAAAATCCCAATTTAACTCAAATGGATTCAAAATGATGTTCTTGCACGGATCGGGCTTCACAATTTTCCCATTTTCATCCATTAAAAAATATTGAAGTACTTGAAAAGTCGGTTTCAAATTGTCAAGTTGGAAATAGTTAGTTACCAAGATCTGATTAGAAGTTATTAAATGTGAAAATGAATAAAAATTCGCAATTTGAAGATCTGTTCCTAAAGGACCCAACAATTTCCTAGTTGAAATTAGGGGGTCCTTGTGACTGAATTCTTTTATCACATCGGGAGACTTTACAGCGTTGAATGGACCTAGTCGCGAACAAGAACAATTGGATGCTGACAAAATTATCAAAGATTGGCATTCGTTATTTTGATTCAACAACGTATGGATAGTTCCTTGATGTTGGGTAAGGGATTCAAGAATCCTTGCTCTGGAATAGGAATAAATGGAAGAAAAAGGGTTGATCCTGGTGCGATCTGATTCACTCTCGGAGATCAACCCTGAACCCGATAGATCATTCCTTTTGATAGTATACGAAATAGGCGAGTTTGCTAAGTCGATTCTTAGAAAATCTTGAATCAAACCATTTGTCCTTATTTCAACAAAGGAAGCACGGGCCTCGTCGCTAGAAGAACTTTTTTTGTCTTGGTCCCAATTCAATACTAAACAAGTCCGAACTAATTGAATACCTGTCTCCGAACTTGCCCGAATTAGCGTGCCGTTTCCATAAAAGATATAATTGACAATTTGAAGTTGTACATTATCCCTTTCTTGCAGTCTATCCGGGGGTAAAAGTCTTACTAAATTTATCCCATCCGTTATTTTGTATGTGATTACAGGTCGAACTAAAACAAAATAGTTTCTCTTGGTAAGTGTGAGCCGTTGGATATAGAGCCATTTTTTGTCTTCCTTGGAATTTTTATTTCCTGTTCTTGGTGGTATCAAAACGCCACTATGTTGGGAGATCTTTGCTGTCTTTCCAGGAAAATGGATATCTCCAGGAAAGATTCTAAGTTCAATTCTTTTTTTTTTTCTCTCCACTCGGACTAAGCCGCCCACTCGACTTCTTGTCTTTAAAGTGATTGGTGTATCTCCTCCAATAATACTATTGTTTCGTACCAGTATCGAAGAAGATTCGGGTAAGAGATGCACTTCCTCGGGAATAAAAAAAAATCGATCGACTTTTATTGGGTCTTTTGGCTTTAATTCCGTGACTCCCCCATACTCAATGAAATCCTCTTTTTTGACGATTGACTGCATTTCGACTGGTTCATATTTAGTAATTCCCGAGTGCTTTCTTCTATATTGCGGATCATCGAAATATGCAAGAATACTGTTTTTACGGAAAATCCCATTGATTGGTATTTCAATTGAGATCCCCAAAGAGGGTGTTAGTTCGTTCTCGCGTTCTTGAATCGTTTGGAGTGGGATGATGAATCTATTTCTTCGCCGCTTTGCCAATAAATCAGAATTCGCGTCGAGAATGGTCGTATATCTGAGATTACAAAGACCCGTTATGATTCGATTACGTTCTGAAGAATTAGGAATCCCACCCCCCCTTTTCCCAGAACACTCCAACCTAAAGAATTTTGGTCTCACTTGATTAGTAGTTCCTGAGGGGTTAGAAATAGATCTTCGTTTTCTAGAAAGAGAATGAGCGTTCATTTGATCTTGATCCTTGTGAATCGAAAGGGAGACGAGACTGGATCTCCATGGCTCCCCTAATAAGATCCATAAATGACTTGTTTTTGGTAAGAGATGAACATTCCCATATGTAAATTCCGATGCATGATATACATCGGTATTCCAATGCATTTCGCCCTCTGAATCAGAATAAATATGTTTTCGAACCTTCTCTTTAACACTCAAAGTGGCTGTTCCTGCGCGCATCTCAGCAATTACTTGCTCTGATTCTACATATTGATCATTTTGAACTAAAAGAAAACTTTTGGACGGAATACGCA